TGGAAGGAGATCAAATTCGAGTTCGAACCAGTGGATAAGCTAGATAAATAGAAGCTAGATACAGAGAATAAATAAGGAATAAATAAGCGCGCGTAATTCAGTAATTCCTGTTTGTTCTCTTAATTGCAATTAAACTCGGCCCAATCTTTTCCTAAAAAAAAGGATTGAGCCGAATAAAATAAAATAAAGATAAAGAATGATTATTCTATACTAATACTATAGTATTAGTATTTACATATATCTTTCATTTGATTGCATCATATAACATATAATAACATAGAAACGTATTATTTGATTATAGGATAGAGATTATACGAGAATAAATTATGCATTTTTTTTATAGGAAGAAAAGAAACAACTATTTCGACATAGAATATAATCGAATGCGATAATATTATCAAATGCTTATTATTGTATTTTGGTAGAGATTAGAGATGATACGAAGTATTAGTATTTACATATATCTTTCATTTGATTGCATCATATAACATATAATAACATAGAAACGTATTATTTGATTATAGGATAGAGATTATACGAAGTATTAGTATTTACATATATCTTTCATTTGATTGCATCATATAACATATAATAACATAGAAACGTATTATTTGATTATAGGATAGAGATTATACGAGAATAAATTATGCATTTTTTTTATAGGAAGAAAAGAAACAATTATTTCGACTGTATTGACATTGAAACTATTTCGACATAGAATATAATCGAATGCGATAATATTATCAAATGCTTATTATTGTATTTTGGTAGAGATTAGAGATGATACGAAGTATTAGTATTTACATATATCTTTCATTTGATTGCATCATATAACATATAATAACATAGAAACGTATTATTTGATTATAGGATAGAGATTATACGAAGTATTAGTATTTACATATATCTTTCATTTGATTGCATCATATAACATATAATAACATAGAAACGTATTATTTGATTATAGGATAGAGATTATACGAGAATAAATTATGCATTTTTTTTATAGGAAGAAAAGAAACAACTATTTCGACATAGAATATAATCGAATGCGATAATATTATCAAATGCTTATTATTGTATTTTGGTAGAGATTAGAGATGATACGAAGTATTAGTATTTACATATATCTTTCATTTGATTGCATCATATAACATATAATAACATAGAAACGTATTATTTGATTATAGGATAGAGATTATACGAAGTATTAGTATTTACATATATCTTTCATTTGATTGCATCATATAACATATAATAACATAGAAACGTATTATTTGATTATAGGATAGAGATTATACGAGAATAAATTATGCATTTTTTTTATAGGAAGAAAAGAAACAATTATTTCGACTGTATTGACATTGAAACTATTTCGACATAGAATATAATCGAATGCGATAATATTATCAAATGCTTATTATTGTATTTCGGTAGAGATTAGAGATGATACGAATTAACACTTAACACGGGGGTTCGAATCCCTCTCTCTCCTCTCTATCTAATCACTTGAAACTTTCAATATATAATACTATTTTTATATTTTCTATATATATATATATATAACTAACCATTTCCATTTCTATATACCTCAAATGAGGAGGAAAACTTTATGATTACGAGAAAACGATGGTTCAATTTGATTTTGCTTAACAATTTGTTTAACAAAAAATTAGAACACAGGTGTGGGCTCAGTAAATCAATGTATAGTTCTTCTGACGAACATATCAATGAAAACCAAAACGAGGAGACGATAAAAGCGGATACTAGGGAAAAAATGCCCCCTTCTAGAAGTCATAGCGATAGTGGCATTTGTCCTTTCCATAGTTCGGATGATCTTGGAAATACCGGCGAAGATAAGGAGGAAAATACTAATATAAATAAGGAGATTTATAAATTCAATGATTCTGACGACCTTAAAGATACCAGTAAAAATCAGAAGATCTATGAATTCAATGATTCTGGCGATCTTGGACATACTAGCGAAAATCAAGAACTTACTGAAGAGGATACTGGGAACAATATGCCCCCTTCCGGGAGTCATCGCGGTAGTGGTATTTGCCCTTTCCGTAACCCTGATCCTGATTCTTTACTTGATTTTGATTTATTTGATTTCCATATTGATCGAATTTCGCCTCACGTTTTTCTCGTTTTATTTACGGATAGTAAAGGAACAGATTATACTATATATCATGATACTAAAAAGAATATTTTTGAGATTTTTACTTATAGTTCTTTTAGTCTTGAAACTGACACTGATAGTGCTATTCGGAGTAAACTAGAAAGGATTTTTTCAAATTCGGATAATTTGAATTATTGTTATCATTGGTATCGCAATTATAAATGCAAAAATAAGAAGAAAAATGAGGGTTGTATTTGTCCTCATTGCCATTGTTGCGATTGCGAAAATAAGAAGAAAAATGAGGGTTGTATTTGTCCTCATTGCCATTGTTGCGATTGCGAAAATAAGAAGAAAAATTGCAAAAATAAGAAGAAAAATTGCAAAAATAAGAAGAAAAATGATCAGAGGATAATTAACGGTACTCCTAATTCGAACATTACTAACAATTATCCTGGTTTTGGTTTTGAAGTCAGTTCTTTAGACGGTACCGACAATTCGGGCGACAGCACTAGTACAAATGAAAGTGATTTCAATATAAGAGAAAGAGACACTAGTACAAATGAAAGTGATTTCAATATAAGAGAAAGAGACACTAGTACAAATGAAAGTGATTTCAATATAAGAGAAAGAGACACTAGTACAAATGAAAGTGATTTCAATATAAGAGAAAGAGAAAGGTCTAGGGATTTCGATAAATACAGACATTTATGGGTTCAATGCGAAAATTGTTTCTGGTTAAATTATAAAAAATGTTTGAGGTCAAAAATGAATATTTGTGAACAATGTGGGTATTATTTGAAAATGAGCAGTTCAGATAGAATTGAACTTTCGATTGATCCGGGTACTTGGGATCCTATGAACGAAGATATGGTCTCTATGGATCCTATCGAATTTCATTCAGAGGAAGAACCTTATAGAGATCGTATCGATTCTTATCAAAGAAAGACGGGTTTAACTGAAGCTGTTCAAACGGGCGTAGGTCAACTAAACGGTATTTCGCTAGCAATTGGGGTTATGGATTTTGAGTTCATGGGGGGTAGTATGGGATCCGTAGTTGGCGAGAAAATCACCCGTTTGTTCGAGTATGCGACTAATCGATCTCTACCCGTCATTATTGTGTGTGCTTCCGGAGGAGCACGTATGCAAGAAGGAAGTTTGAGCTTGGTCCAAATGGCAAAAATCTCTTCTATTTTGCATAAGTATCAATCAAAGCAAAAGTTATGCTATGTTCCAATTTTGACATCTCCTACAACCGGTGGAGTAACAGCCAGTTTTGGTATGTTGGGAGATATTATTATTGCTGAACCAGATGCCTACATTGCCTTTGCGGGTAAAAGAGTAATTGAACAAACATTGAATACGACAGTACCAGAGGGTTCGCAATCGGCGGAGTATTTATTCCAGAAGGGCTTATTCGACTCAATCGTACCACGTAATCCTTTAAAAGGTGTTCTTAGCGAGCTACTTCAACTACACGGTTTCTTTCCCTTGAATCAAAATGAAGGAAATTGAATTTCTACTCGAATTTCAATTATTTGTAAGGATGGGAGAAGAATAATCAAAAAATTCATTTTGAAAATGAAAGATGAATTAGGTACACTTCATTTAAATAGAATTCGACATTCCTTGCACTTGGAATAGATTTCATTTATACCTATTATAAAGATATCTTATCATAAAGATATCTTTATAATAGGTATAAAGAAAGGGGCACCCGTTCTATGACAGATCTCAACTTACCCTCCATTTTTGTGCCCTTAGTGGGCCTAGTATTTCCGGCAATTGCAATGGCTTCTTTATCTCTTCATGTCCAAAAAAATAAGATTGTATAGATCCGACGGAACCAATTCTCATCAATTTATTTGAACACGGTATCATAACGGGATCATAATACATATATTTATTTAGTTTAATATGGTACGATATGTGGCTCTTTTCGAACACAAAGGAAAGAACTGTTTGTTATGCATACGGACACATGATATCCGCGTAAATGCATATATATGGATATAGCTGGTAAAAAATGAATGGATTGGCGAATATTTTAAATAAAAAGTCAACGTATATAACCAATTACTCCTGATGGTTTCCATCAAAATAGTGCTAGTTGATGAGAGTTACTTCGGGATCAATAGAAGTAAAGTCAAATTCATTTTGGTTATTCTCTCAATTCCAATCGAATGCAAGCGGATCTAGTATAGTATGAACTGGCAATCAGAACATATATGGATAGAACTTATAACGGGGTCTCGGAAAACAAGTAATTTTTGTTGGGCCTGTATCCTTTTTTTAGGTTCACTAGGGTTCTTAGTGGTTGGAACTTCCAGTTATCTTGGTAGGAATCTGATATCCGTATTTCCATCTCAGCAAATCATTTTTTTTCCACAAGGGATTGTGATGTCTTTTTATGGGATTGCAGGTCTATTCATTAGCTCCTATTTGTGGTGCACAATTTCGTGGAATGTAGGTAGTGGTTATGACCGCTTTGATAGAAAAGAAGGAATAGTATGTATTTTTCGTTGGGGATTTCCGGGAATAAATCGTCGCATTTTCCTTCGTTTCCTTATGAGAGATATACAATCCATCAGAATGGAGATTAAAGAGGGTCTTTATCCTCGTCGTGTCCTTTATATGGAAATCAGAGGCCAGGGAGCCATTCCATTGACTCGTACTGATGATAATTTGACTCCACGAGAAATTGAACAAAAAGCTGCTGAATCGGCCTGTTTCTTGCGCGTACCAATTGAAGTATTTTGAAATGAACTGAAGAATAAATGTCTTCCCAGCATGAGAAAAGACACTTGTGAATTCCCCTTTTAAGACAACTGAAGTTTCCGCAGAATGTTCATTCGAGCGAAACATATTCGATTTTTTCCCGTTCCGTTGTCGAGGAGACCACATAGAATAAAACAAAAGCAGGAGAACGTATATGGAACAACAACTATAATCAAAAGCAATTTTTTGTAAACCAACTCCATTTTTTTATACTTTTTACTAGTATAAAATATATTACTAGTAATATATTTTATACTAGTAAAAAGTATTATCTACTATAATTATAATCTAATAAGTATGCTTCATCAAATATATCCGAACTTGGATTTCGTAATCGTAATATAGAATCTCTCTTTTTAGGTTCAAGAATTTGAAACGTTATTTCCGGGCTTTGGTTATATGGTGATTCATTTCTAAATATTGATGCGAGGGGGGTTTTTTCGTCTCGAAATCCGGCGAATATTCGTGACTTCCAGTGGGTTTTCGAGTATTCATCGAACGGATAATCAAATTTAGATGAAATTAGTTCGAATTTTCCCAATTGAGATATCTCCGGGAATTCTATATATATATCTTAGCCGAAAAGGACCCTTATTCTACTTCTTTCTATATCTAGATCCAAGGACGAAATTTGAAGACAAAAATGGGAATAGATTTATAGGTTCGATACCTTAACAATTCACATATACAAAATGAAAAAAAAACACACACACATTGACTTCCCTCCCATATCTCATATCTATAGTATTTTTGCCCTGGTGGGTCTCTCTCTCATTTAAGAAAAGTCTGGAACCTTGGATTACTAATTGGTGGAATACCCGGCAATCCGAAACTTTTTTGAATAATATTAAAGAGAAAAACGTTCTAGACAGATTCATAGAATTAGAAGAACTATTCCTGTTGGACGAAATGATAAAGGAGTACCCGGACACACATATACAAAAGCTTCGTATAGAAATACACAAGGAAACGATACAATTGATCAAAACACACAATGAGTATAATCTACATATCATTTTGCATTTCTCGACAAATATAATATGTTTCGCTATTCTAAGTGGTTATTTTATTCTGGGTAATGAAGAACTTAGAATTCTAAATTCTTGGGTTCAGGAATTTCTCTATAATTTAAGTGACACAATAAAAGCTTTTTCAATTCTTTTAGTTACTGATTTATGGATTGGATTTCACTCGACCCATGGTTGGGAACTTATAATTGGTTCGGTCTACAACGATTTTGGATTGGCTCATAATGATCAAATTATATCTGGTCTTGTTTCCACTTTTCCAGTTATTCTAGATACAATTGTGAAATATTGGATCTTCCATTATTTAAATTGTGTATCTCCTTCACTTGTAGTCATTTATCATTCAATGAATGAATGAAGAACTCATTCATTGAATGATATGAATCAAATTAGAATGTTTCTTCGTGTATTGTATAAGGAAAGTATTTTCAATCTTACTGATTCTTTATACTTCTACCTGTTTACCTGGTCAAGTTATTCGTCCTATATTTGTACAATTATTCCAGTACAATGGCAGACTCGTGGATAGGGAACTATACTAGCTAGCTACCTTTCTCATTTATTGTATAAATTCCGGGATCAACGATTGGACCATGCAAAATAGAAATACTTTTTCTTGGGTAAAGGAACAGATGACTCGATCCATTTCTGTATCGATTATGATATATGTAATAACTCGGGCATCTATTTCAAATGCATATCCCATTTTTGCGCAGCAGGGTTATGAAAATCCACGAGAAGCAACTGGACGAATTGTATGTGCCAATTGCCATTTAGCTAATAAGCCCGTGGATATTGAAGTTCCGCAAGCTGTGCTTCCTGATACTGTATTTGAAGCAGTTGTTCGAATCCCTTATGATATGCAACTGAAACAAGTTCTTGCTAATGGTAAAAAGGGGGCTTTGAATGTGGGGGCTGTTCTTATTTTACCCGAGGGATTTGAATTAGCCCCCCCAGATCGTATTTCTCCCGAAATGAAAGAAAAGACGGGAAATCTAGCTTTTCAGAGTTATCGTCCTACTAAAAAAAATATTCTTGTGATAGGTCCCGTTCCCGGTCAGAAATATAGTGAAATTGTCTTTCCCATTCTCTCCCCCGACCCTGCTACGAAAAAAGATGTTCACTTCTTAAAATATCCCATATATGTAGGTGGGAATAGGGGAAGGGGTCAGATTTATCCGGATGGGAGCAAGAGTAACAATACAGTCTATAATGCGACATCAGCAGGAATAGTAAGTAGAATAGTACGTAAAGAAAAGGGGGGATATGAAATAACCATAGTTGATGCATCGGATGGACATCAAGGGGTTGATATTATACCTCCAGGACCAGAACTTCTTGTTTCAGAGGGTGAATCCATCAAGCTTGATCAACCATTAACAAGCAATCCTAATGTGGGAGGATTTGGTCAGGGAGACGCGGAAATAGTGCTTCAAGATCCATTACGCATCCAAGGCCTTTTGTTCTTCTTGGCATCCGTTATTTTGGCACAAATTTTTTTGGTTCTTAAAAAGAAACAGTTTGAAAAGGTTCAATTGTACGAAATGAATTTCTAGATCCATAGATTCTTTACCA